TACAACGTCGATTAACTCTATTTCGCCATTTTTGTGGTACTAATCTAGACCATCTAATCTGAGATAAATCGTATTGATAATGACCCCTTAACCAGTTTTTCCAGTGATTCATTCCAGAATTCCGAAGTTTCTTATGTCTTAATTCGGAATGAGATATTCCTTGTGCTCCAAAATAATCCTTTATTTCATTCTTAAGAAAAAGCGATGTTCCGTGATATTGAAGAACAGATCTTAACTTATACAAGTTAATAACTTGGGTTTGTGATAATTTGTAAAACACATATGCTTGTGACAAGGAGGATAAGTCACAAAAAATCTGTGAATTCTTATTACTATTTCGAATATTAGAAAGTGACTTTATAAAGTGAATTGTATTTTTATTTGTTTTATCAATTCTTTCTTGATTTGCTTCATTATTGTAAATGTATTTATCAATAAGTTTTTTTGTTGATTCAAGAAAAAGCTGTGCATTGATTCTTGGAATATTAATGATACATCGAAGGATATCTATGTATATCCTTTCAATGAAAAATTGTATAAAATAATGCGATTTACGAATTAATCGAGTATTTCTTCTTTTTAATATCTGCCAAATATTTTTTTGGGATTCTAATCTTTTAGCATTATGACTTTTTTTGTTAGGACTAATATTAATCTCTGGAGTTAGAAATTCCTTTGTCTTTTCTTTTGTAATTTTTTCTATTTGATTTCTGATTGTTCTTGTTCTATCAGTCAGATCTTTCATTTTTTTTTCTGTCAGTGAATAATTTGTCCAATCCATAGATCGAATTTGAATAGATGATTCATGAATCATCTGATTACTATTACTGATTATCAAATCCTTTTCTTTTTTAGTTTCACTCGATTCATATACTTCTCTCAATCCAAATAATAGAATTGGATTTTTTTTTGAGAGTTCTTTTATTCTTGTTTTTATAAATAGAATGCTTTTGATAACCCATTCTTTTGTTTCGTTTGCGATCGTTAGAAACACATTTGTTCTTTCTTTTAAAACTCTTAGAACTAGAAAACAATTCTTTTTCAATTTTCTAATTTTTTTTCCAAGTTCTTTAAAAATAGGTTCAAAAAGGGAAGGTAGTTTTCGGGGAGAACCAAAAGGTAGTTCAGCTTCCATTCCCCAAACCGTTAAAAAACAAAAATCATCTTTTTGCCCTTTCTTTTTCATTGGATCTCTATGAGGAGATTGTAGCTTAGATATGTGCCAAGGTTTCAGACAGAAAGGAAATAGGATCTTTATCTGAATACCGTCTGTTAACCAGTTTTTCGGAAATTCTGTTTCTGATAATTGAACACCATTATAGGTGCATTTAACATACATTTCTCTATTCCAATCCTTTAAATCTTCGGACCACTCGGGAAATTGAAATAATAACATACGGCCGATATTTTTAGATATTATCAATGAAGGTAATATAACATATTTTCTAAGAATTGATTGAGTTACTAATACGGAACCCCTTATTACTTGAGCAAATACAATGCTATCCCAGGCTTCCGCTATTTCTATTCGTGTTTTCTCTTCTCTTTTGTCCTCTTCATTTTTGTCCTCCTCTTTTTTATCCCTTTCTTTTGTCTCTTCCTTCGCATAATCCGAAATTGGAAATTCTGTGTTTTTCCCCATCCAATTTCTAAAAATGAGTTTCATCAGTCCGGAAATATCAAAAGAAAAAAAGGGTGGTTTGTCTATTCTGTCCAAAAAAAGGGGGGAATGTATATTTGCTTGAAATAGTTCTAAAATAGTTGTTTTACGTCTTTGAGCGCGCATGGAGCCTTTGATTATGTCTCGACGAAAATCCGATTGTTGCGAATAACGTATTAAAGCCACTTCGTCTGCTTGATCAGGATTATTAGTCTCTTTGGTATTAGTATAAGTATCGGTATTCTGTTGATTATCAGTAAAAATCACTACACGTTTGGCTTTTCTTGAACGAATCTGATGATCCTCCGCCATGTCTTCTTCATTTTCTCTCTCCTGTTGTTCTAAATCGTCGATTAATTTGTATGACCATCGAGGGATTTTTTTACTGATTTCTTTTATTCCAATAAATTTTTTTCTAATTGTTTGATCGTTGGGATCAGTTATAACTGCATCGAATAAAAATTTTAAAAACTTTGCTTGATCTTTTGAATCAATTCTTCCTTGTTCTGGAAATAAAAAAAGCCCTTTCAAATTGAAATTCAATGTTGATTCTCCAGAAAATTCACTAATTAAGTTCAAGAAATGACCAATTTCTGTTGATAATGATTTTCTATCAAACTTATCTATTTTCTGTTCAAATTCTGGATAATCAGTAACAAGAAGGATACTATGGATTTTATTTATCCAAACAGTTTCTATGGAATTTTCTATGGAAGTTTCACTTATGATTGAAGGTGCAAAAAAATTTTTGATTGTTCCACGATAGGGCCCATTCAAGAAAGGATCATATTTTTTAGGCAAGTATTCTTTTTGAGTCTCATCAGTACACAATCTAGTCCT